TCTAATTGTTCCAAAGTCTTATAAGTTGAATTAATCAAATTTAATTTTTCGCGTTCTATCTCAGCGTATCCGTTCACTCGAAACTGATCCGCTTCCTTTTCCACTTTCCGTAAGCGGGCCCGGGCTTTTTCCAGTTGTTCAATGGCCCCCTCGCGGAGTTCTTCTGAATTTCGAAGAGTATTCAAAATTCTCTGTTTTCGATTATCTAATAAATCACTTAACACCCCCTTTCCAAAAAAAATAAGTACACCAAGAACTATACTTAGATTTATTAGATTTGTTGCTAAAATATCGGTATTAAACCCGAAACTCCCGGCGGATGGCCAGTGACCCAAGGCAACGAAAGAATCGGTTACATTTTTCATATGATCTCCTCTTCCCTTATAGACAGATTAATTATCTATTTTTTTCTTATTCTATATATTAGAGATATTTTATCTATTTTTGTTCTTCGTTCTTTATATTCATATACCTATTTCTAAATAGAGTCAAAAATCGATTCGATTTTTATTTTTTATTCGGAATCGATTTTTTTTGCAATTGGGAATCTCGAATACAAACAATACTTGGTACCAGGTCTCGTGCCAATTGTGAAATTTCTTTTTTGTTGTAAGACTTCCTTAAACTTAAAAACTTAAAAAAAGTTTCGATTGGACTAAGAAAGGGGAAGGAAGAAAGCGAGTCGGTATACCAATTCCTCAAATCAGTCCTTCCCGAAGGCAATAAAACGTAATTTTTTATAGGATTAAACGAAAGGATTTGCAAATAAAAGTGCTAATGCTACAACTAGTCCATAAATAGTTAAAGCTTCCATAAAAGCGAGACTAAGTAACAAAGTGCCTCGTATTTTTCCTTCCGCCTCAGGTTGTCTGGCGATACCTTCTACCGCCTGGCCCGCAGCAGTACCTTGACCAACTCCGGGTCCAATAGAAGCAAGCCCAACGGCCAACCCAGCAGCAATAACGGAAGCGGCAGAAATTAATGGGTTCATGATAAGTTCCTCGCACCAAAATAAAGAAATTGTTAATGATACAATCAACCAAAAAATTATGACTTAATTATTCAAATTTTCATCTCGCCGAGATCACTACGAACTCCGAATTCCGAATTGAAGTAAGAAGATTTTTGAATCATCAGAACTACTTCGATATCCATTTTTTAGTTGCGATCCACGGAGTTTTTGTGAATTCATACAATTTTTTGTTTTTCCTTGTTTTTCTTTGTTCCAAGCCATTCTTTAAATTCGAGCTCTTCCCTTTTTTCTTAATTTTTTCTTTTTGTTCAATATTCAAACAGTTAAAAATAGAAATGAAAAAGAAAGACTTTTCTTGGATTCCTTACCTAAATTTCATTAGTAGTAAGGCGGATTAGATACAGATTTTATCCCATATATAACTAGTTATAACTAGTTAATATCTAATATTACATATACGTGTCTTTCTTCTATAATGTAAACCACCTGTCTGTATCTTAGATTCAATCGGATTCTAAAATCTTTTTTCGAAACATTCACGAAGGAAAATTGGCTTATAGCGATTAATAGCTATTATATATATTAAATATACCTAGTTTGAGCCCGCTTTGCTAAACAACTCTTTTTCTAAATTTCATTTTTTGTAAATTCTTCTATTTCTTTTATTTAGCATTCGAATTTTTTAGTCAAAATCATTGCATAGAAATTTTTGGTTGCGCTCTATATTCATGGAATTTTTTTTTATTTTCTTTTGGTCAATTGTTGAATTGAATAAAACCGCCTGAAAGGGGAATCACTCTATATAACCTCTCTTTTTATTATTATTATTTGTACATCGTAACCAAATAAAGAATTCTTATTCAGATTATAATTCCTAAAATTGGAATTGAATGACCAAACCAATCAAAACAATATAAAGAAAATATTCATTGAAAAGAGGTATAAAAGGGCCAAACCTATTTTCGGAAAAAGATCTTTTAGATCTCTTTCCTTTATTTCCAATTCTCTAAATATTGTACTATTCCTCTAGATCGTATAGATCTTTTTGTCTATTTATGTATATGTTCATTAAATAGATTATCTTCGGCAAGGCATAGATTTGGTTGCACTAAACTAAAAAAACAATCTCGCAAACTAGTCAATGATGCCCCTCCATGGATTCACCTATATAAGCCGCAGCTAAAGTTGCAAAAATAAGAGCTTGAATACCGCTTGTAAATAATCCAAGGAACATGACCGGTATAGGAACCACTAAAGGTACTAAAGAAACAAGAACAACAACTACTAATTCATCCGCTAATATATTTCCAAAAAGTCGAAAGCTAAGTGATAAAGGTTTTGTAAAATCTTCTAAAATGTTAATGGGTAAAAGGATTGGGGTTGGTTGAATGTATTTACCAAAATAACTTAATCCTTTTTTGCTAAGACCTGCATAAAAATATGCTACTGACGTAAGTAAAGCTAACGCAACAGTAGTATTTATATCATTTGTAGGTGCAGCTAACTCCCCATGGGGTAATTCTATTA